TTCTTTTTTTTTTTTATATAAAAAAAAATTTACATTGGTTTTGAAATTAATTAAAGGCAAAAAACAATAAAAAAACCTGGCATATAAATAATTTAATAAATTATTAATTTAAATAATTAATTAAATATTTATATATATATATATATATATTAATATAATAAATATTTTGAAACATTAATAATAAATTTAATAATTTATTATATTTACACTTATTATAGATCGTTTATTATTATATAGATTTTTAATATAAATATTATGAAAAAAGGAAAAGAAAAATATTAAAAATTTAATAATTTATATTAACTATTTAATATAAAGAAAAATTAAAATAAATATTTGTGTAAAATGAAGGAATTTAAATTTTACAAGATATATTTCAGTATAAGATAAATAATAATTTTTGATAATATTAAATTATTTGATTTTTAAAAATATAATAAAAATAAAAAATTTATATTATTTATTAAAATAATTTTTATATTAAATATTTTTTTTTAAAAAAAAAATATTTAATATATTTAAAACATAAATTTAAAATTTAATTTAATTTTTTTTTTAAATAAAAATAAAAATTACATTAATTTTAAATTAATTAAAGGCAAAAAACAATAAAAAAACCTGGCATATAAATAATTTAATAAATTATTAATTTAAATAATTAATTAAATATTTATATATATATATATATATATTAATATAATAAATATTTTGAAACATTAATAATAAATTTAATAATTTATTATATTTACACTTATTATAGATCGTTTATTATTATATAGATTTTTAATATAAATATTATGAAAAAAGGAAAAGAAAAATATTAAAAATTTAATAATTTATATTAACTATTTAATATAAAAAAAAAAAAAAAAAAATCTATGGGAATTTTTTTGAGATATAAATAAAATTTTATGATTTAAAAAATTTATTTTAAGTTTAATTTACATATAAATTTTAGTATGAATTTTATTTAATTTAAAAAATTAAATGATTTATTTATAGTAATTAAAATTAAAAATTTAAGAAATTAAGATTTAGTAATATTTTAATTAAATAACAAATTTTGTGCCAGCAGTTGCGGTTATACAAAAATTTGAATAAATTTTATTAGTAAAAATAAATAAATTTAAATAATTAAATTAGATTTTAAATTATTAAGTGAAATTTTAATTTAAATAAAATTTAAATAAAAATTATGATTTAAAAAATTTTAATAATACACTAGGATTAGATACCCTATTATAAAAAATTAATTTATATTACTAAAAAAGTATATAAAATATATTGAAACTTAAGTAATTTGGCGGTATTTTAGTTCATTTAGAGGAATCTGTTTAGTAATTGATAATCCACGAATAAATTTACTTAATTTAAAATTTTATATATCGTTGTTAAAAAAATATTTTTTATAAAAAATAATATTTTAAAATTAAAATTTGAAATTAATTCAGATCAAGATGTAGATTATAATTAAGATAGAATGGATTACAATATAAAAAATATAAATGAATAATAAATTTAAAAAAATTATTTGAAAGTGGATTTAAATGTAATTTTATTTAATTTAATAAAATGATTAAAAATTGAAATATGTACATATTGCCCGTCACTTTCATTTTAAAGTTGGAATAAGTCGTAACAAAGTAGGGGTACTGGAAAGTGTTCCTAGAAAGATACAAATTAGAGCTTGTTAAAGTATTTCATTTACATTGAAAAGAAATTATAAAATAATTGATTTGAGGGGGAAAATTAATAAAATATAAATAAAAAAAAAATTTGACATAAAAAATATTTAATGGGGGTTAAAGTATTTTTAAATGAAAAAATTTTATTATTTATAGTATAATAGTATTGAGAAAGAATTTTGAAAAATATTAAAGAATAATTAATTTAAAAGTAAATTTAATTTATTGTATCTTGTGTATCAGAGTTTATTAAATAAAAATTTTTAGGAAGAAATATCTCGAATTTAAAAGAGTTAATTAATTAATAAATATAATGTTGTATAATTATTTTAAATAATTAATTTGAAATGAAATGTTAATCGTTTTTAAATATATCTAGTTTTTTTAGAAAAAAATTTAATTTTAAATTAATTTAAAATAATTATTTAATAGAAATAATAAATATTTTTTTTTAATTCAATATTTTAAGGGATAAGCTTTAAATTAAATTATTATAATAAAATAAAATTTTATTTGAAATTTTTAAAATTTATATTTTTTAAAAATTATAGTTTTTTATAAATAATTTCGTTAAAATTAAAATTTTAAAAAAATTTAATTTTTTTAAAAAAAAATAATTTAAAATGATAAAAAATTAGAAATAATGATAAAATTAGTATATTTTTTTTTTATAAAAAAAAATAAAATTAATGAAAATTAATTAAAAGGAATTCGGCAAAAATTTATATTCACTTGTTTATCAAAAACATGTCTTTTAGATAAATAATTTAAAGTCTAATCTGCCCACTGAATTTTATTTAAAGGGCTGCAGTATATTGACTGTACAAAGGTAGCATAATCAATAGTCTTTTAATTGAAGACTTGTATGAATGATTTGATGAGATATAAACTGTCTCTTTTTTAATAATGGAATTTAATTTTTTAGTTAAAAAGCTAAAATAGATATAAAAGACGAGAAGACCCTATAGAGTTTTATAATTATTTTTATTTAAATTTTATATAAAATTTAAAATTTATATAAAAATAATTATTTTGTTGGGGTGATAAGAAAATTAAAAAAACTTTTTTTTTATTTTAACATTAATTTATGAATAAATGATCCATAATTTATGATTAAAGGAATCAATTACCTTAGGGATAACAGCGTAATTTTTTTTTTTAGTTCAAATAAGAATTAAAGTTTGCGACCTCGATGTTGGATTAAGATAAAATTTAAATGCAACAAGTTTAAATTTTTGATCTGTTCGATCATCAAAATCTTACATGATCTGAGTCTCAACACCGGTGTAAGCCAGGTTGCTTTCTATCTTTATAAAAATAAAATAATTTAGTACGCAAGCCTCAGTTATTTTAAATAATTTAATACAAAGAATAATAATACATTTAATATTTAACTAATTTTGACAGAACATTGTCATCGTCTTCAGAAGTCATTTTATGTATCCATAAATCATACTATCAGTACATGCTATTAATAGAAAAATTAAATATAATTTTTGAATTATTACTTTTATTTATTGCGTTTTCGTTTGGAGTCGCTTTTTTGACTTTATTAGAACGGAAAGTTTTAAGTTATATTCAAATTCGAAAAGGTTCTAATAAAATAGGTTTTATAGGACTTTTACAGCCTTTTTCTGATGCGCTTAAATTGTTTACTAAACGAACAAGTTTATTTCAATCATTCAAATTATTTATATCATTATTATGCTCCAGTCAATCGATTTTTTATATCTTTCAACACTTGATTATCAATCCTTATTATTTCCATTTAGCAAGATTTAATTTAGGGATTTTATTTTTTTTTTGTTGTGTAAGTGTAGGAGTTTATGTTTTATTACTAGCAGGGTGGTCTTCAAATTCAAATTATTCAATATTGGGGAGATTGCGGGCAGTAGCTCAAACTATTTCTTATGAGGTAAGATTAGCTTTAATTTTAATTTCTGTTTTAGTTTTAATTATAGATTTTAATTTATTCAGAATAGGAATATATCAAGATAATATTTGATTTTTATTTATTATATTTCCTTTAGGATTATGTATATTTTCTTCGATATTAGCTGAAACAAATCGAACTCCTTTTGATTTTGCTGAAGGGGAAAGAGAATTAGTTTCAGGGTTTAATATTGAATATAGAAGAGGAGGGTTTGCTTTAATTTTTTTAGCAGAATATTCAAGAATTTTATTTATAAGAATAATATTTGTTTTGATATATATGGGAGGATATAACTTAAGTATTTTATTTTATTTAAAAATAGGGTTTATTTCTTTTTTATTTATTTGAGTTCGAGGGACTTTACCTCGTTATCGTTATGATAAGTTAATATATTTATGTTGAAAAATTTATTTACCAATTTCATTAAATATACTTATATTATATTTAGGGATTAAAATATTTATTTAATAATAAATATTTTTAGTATAAATTAATAGAAATTTTATTCTTTCTTAAGTTTTCAAAACAAATGCTTTTACAAGCTCATTAATTAATAATTAAAAATTATTTTGTCTCATATTTTATTTAAAATAGGGTTAATAATATAATAAGAAAAATAAATTACTGTTAAAATTTGTCCTGTTAAGATATAAGGGACTTCAACTGGTCGTGCTCCAATTCATGTTAATAAAATGATGGTTGTAATTATTGTTCAGAAAATAATTTGGTTTAGGGGATAAAATTGAATTCCTTGAATTTTTTTATTAAAGGTAAAAGGTAAAATAACTAAAATTAAGATGGATATAATTAATGCAATAACTCCTCCTAACTTATTAGGGATAGAACGTAAAATAGCATATGCAAATAAAAAATATCATTCTGGTTGAATATGAATTGGGGTTACTAAAGGATTAGCTGGGATAAAATTGTCTGGATCACCAAGTATATAAGGATTAGTTAAAGTAAGATTAATAAGAATAAATATAATAATGATAAATCCAATTAAATCCTTAAATGTAAAATATGGATGAAAAGGAATTTTATCTAAATTTCTATTAATACCTAAGGGATTATTTGATCCAGTTTGATGGAGAAATAAAAGATGAATTATTGTTATTATTAAAATAATAAAAGGTATTAGGAAATGAAAAGTATAAAAACGAGTTAATGTTGGGTTATCAACAGCAAATCCTCCTCAAATTCAATTTACTATTATTGTTCCTAAATAAGGAATAGCAGATAATAAATTAGTAATGACTGTGGCTCCTCAGAAAGATATTTGTCCTCAAGGTAAAACATATCCTATAAAAGCTGTTATTATTAAAAGGAAAAGGATAATAATACCAATTATTCATACGTAAAAGAAATTAAAAGATTCATAATAAATACCTCGACCAATATGAATATAAATGCAGATAAAAAAAAATGAAGCTCCATTAGCATGTAAAGTTCGAATTAGTCAACCATAATTAACATTTCGGCAAATATAATTTACACTATAAAATGCTAATTCAATATTAGCACAATAATATATAGTAAGGAATAAACCTGTGACAATTTGTGTAATTAAGCATAAAGCTAATAATGAACCAAAATTTCATCAAATAGAAATATTAGAAGGAGTTGGTAAATCAACTAAAGAATTATTTATAATTTTAATTAATGGGTGAGTTTTTCGAATTGGTAAAAATTTATTTATCATTAGTTAAAAGATCGTAAAGGGCCAAAAAAAATATTAGTAATTTTAATTACAGCAATTAAAGTAATAAATAAATAGATAATTAATATTATAATTAAAAAATATGTTTGGTTATTATATAATTTTGATAAATTGATTTTATTTTCATTAAAAAATATAAGGTAGTTATTAAGATTTATTATTTCATTATTAATGAATGAATTTATAGAATATAATTTTTTATAAAAAAAAAATAATAAAATTATAATAGTTATTAAACTAATTCTAAATAAAGATTTTAATTTAAAAGAAATTTTTAATATTTCATTAGAAGCAATTCTTGAAACATAAATAAATAATACTAATAAACCTCCTAAGAATACCAGAAATAAGATATAAGAAAATCAATATGTTCTAATTAATATTCCTATTAAAATAGAAATTAAAATAGTTTGTATTAAAATTAAAATTCCTATTGTTAAAGGGTGAATAATAAAAAATATAATTATAGAAAAAAAAATTATTAATAAAGAAATAAATAATTTAAGAATATCAAAGAATAGTTTAATAAAAATAATAATTTTGGAGATTATTGATAAGAGAAATTTCTTTTCTTTGAAGTTTTTAAATAAAATAATTAATTTTGGTTTACAAGACCAATGTTTTTTTTAAACTATAAAAACTAATGATAGAAATTTTGATTTTGAGAATATATTTTTTTGGGAATATAATTTTTGTAAGAAAGTATAAACATTTATTAATTGTTTTATTAAGATTAGAGTTTATTGTTTTAAGAATTTATTTAATAATAATAATTTATTTTATATTTATGAGTTATGATATATATATATTAATAGTATTTTTAGTTTTTTCAGTTTGTGAAGGGGCTTTGGGTTTATCAATTCTGGTTTCTATAATTCGAACACATGGAAATGATTATTTTCAAAGATATAATTTATTATGATAAAATTTTTTTTTTTCATTTTATTTATAATACCTTTATTTTTTTTAAAAAATATATTTTGAATGGTTCAAATAATATTATTTTTAATAATAATAATATTTATAATACAACCAATAAATTTAATAGTTTTTAGAAATTTAGGTTATATAATAGGATGTGATATTATTTCATTTGGTCTTATTTTGTTAAGAATTTGAATTTGTACTTTAATAATTATAGCAAGAGAAAATTTATTTAAGGTAAATTATTACAGAGATATTTTTTTATTAAATATTTTATTATTATTAATTATATTATATTTAACATTCAGAATAACAAATATTTTAATATTTTATTTATTTTTTGAGGGAAGATTAATTCCTACTTTGATTTTAATTTTAGGGTGGGGGTATCAGCCTGAACGTATTCAAGCAGGTTTATATTTATTATTTTATACTTTATTTGTTTCTTTACCTCTATTATTAGGGTTATTTTTTATTTTTGATAAAACTAACACTATAATAATATATATATATAAATTTTATTCAAGAAATTCTTTAATTTTATATTTATCAATAATTTTAGCTTTTTTAGTTAAGATACCCATATATTTTGTGCATTTATGATTACCTAAAGCTCATGTTGAAGCTCCAATTTCTGGGTCAATAATTTTAGCTGGGATTATATTAAAATTAGGGGGGTATGGTCTTTTACGGGTTATATTAATTTTTCAAAGAATAACTATAAATTTAGGTTTAATTTTTATTGTAATTAGTTTGTTAGGGGGTTTTTATATTAGTTTAAAATGTTTTTGTCAAATTGGTATAAAGTCTTTAATTGCTTATTCTTCAGTAGCTCATATGGGTATAGTTATTAGAGGAATTATAACTTTGAATTATTGGGGGTTTATAGGTTCATATATTTTAATAATTGGTCATGGTTTATGTTCTTCTGGGATATTTTGTTTATCTAATATTAATTATGAACGATTAGGGAGACGAAGATTATTTATTAATAAAGGGATAATAAATTTGATACCTTCAATAAGATTATGATGATTTTTATTAATAATTTCAAATATAGCAGCTCCCCGTTCTATAAATTTTATAGGGGAGGTAGAATTAATTAATAGATTAGTAAGATGATCTTGATTAACTATAATAATATTAATAATAATTTCTTTTTTTAGAGCTGGTTATAGACTTTATTTATACTCTTATTCTCAACATGGGGGTTATAATTTAAATTTATATAGATTTTATACAGGAGTTTCTCGTGAATATTTACTATTATTTTTACATTGATTTCCCTTAAATATACTATTTTTAAAGTTTGATTATGTGATAATTTGGTTTTACTTAAATAATTTAAAAAAAAAAATATTGATTTGTGGAGTCAAAAATATGAATTTCATTTTAAGTCATTAATAAAAATAATTCTATTTGTTTTATTAAGATTTTTTTTTTATTTATGTTTATAATTATAAATATAATACTTACATTATATTTTTTAATAAATAATATAGTTTTATTTTTGGAGTGGGAACTTATTTCTTTTAATTCAATTAATATTGTTTTTTCAATTTTATTAGATTGAATATCTTTATTATTTATAATATTTGTTTCTTTAATTTCATCTTCAGTAATTTATTATAGAAAAAGATATATAAGTTCTGAATTAAATTTAAATCGATTTATTATTTTAGTTTTATTATTTGTTATTTCGATAATGTTATTAATTATTAGTCCTAATATTATTAGAATTTTTTTAGGTTGAGATGGGTTGGGTTTAGTTTCTTATTGTTTGGTTATTTATTATCAAAATGTGAAATCTTATAATGCAGGGATATTAACAGTTTTATCAAATCGAGTTGGGGATGTTATATTATTAATTGTAATTGCTTGAATAATAAATTATGGTAGATGAAATTATATTTTTTATTTAGAATTAATAAGAAAAGATTTTTGTATACAATTAATTAGATGTATAATTATTTTAGGGGCTATAACAAAAAGAGCTCAAATTCCTTTTAGAGCTTGGTTACCAGCTGCTATAGCTGCTCCTACTCCTGTATCAGCTTTAGTTCATTCATCAACGTTGGTAACTGCAGGGGTTTATTTATTAATTCGTTTTAATAATTTATTATTAGGAACAGAATTTTTACAAATATTATTATTAATTTCAGGATTAACTATATTTATAGCAGGAATTTCAGCTAATTTTGAATTTGATTTAAAAAAAATTATTGCATTATCTACTTTAAGACAATTAGGTTTAATAATAAGAATTTTAAGAATAGGGTTTTATGATTTAGCTTTTTTTCATTTACTAACACATGCTATATTTAAAGCTTTATTATTTATATGTGCAGGTATAATTATTCATATAATAAGAGATAGTCAAGATATTCGATTAATAGGGGGATTAAGAAAATATATTCCTTTAACTTCTTTATGTTTAAATATTTCAAATTTAGCTTTATGTGGGATTCCATTTTTAGCTGGATTTTACTCAAAAGATTTAATTTTAGAAATAGTAAGAATAAGAAATTTAAATTTAGTGGTTTTTTATTTATATTATTTTTCTACAGGTTTAACTATATTTTATACAATTCGATTATTAATATATTTAATGGTAAATGAATTTAATTTAATAAGTATTTATAATTTATATGATGAAGATTATATTATATTAAAAAGTATAATTATTTTACTATTTATAAGAGTAGTTTCGGGAAGAGTTTTAAGTTGGTTAATTTTTAGATACCCTTATATAATTTATTTACCTTTTACTTTAAAAATGTTAGTAATTTATGTTAGAATTTTAGGGGGTTTAATAGGTTGAATTATAAGAAAAATAAATTTATATTCTTTAAATAAGTTTTTATTTACTTATGAATTAAGAAGTTATTTAGGAACTATATGATTTATACCAGCTTTATTTACTTATGGAATTAGATATAAATTTTTAAAGTTAGGTCAGGATTTAATAAAGAATATTGATATAGGTTGAAGAGAATTATATAGAGGACAAGGTTTACAAAATATTATTAAAAATTATTCAATTATTTCAAGAATTTTACATTTTAATAATTTTAAAATTTATTTATATAGATTTGTTTTATGAATATTAATTATAACAATATTATTTATAGTAATTTATTTAAATAGCTTAAAATGAGAGCGTAATATTGAAGATATTAAAGTGATTAATTAATCTTTAGATATTTATAAAAATAAAAATTTTATTCTTACATTGAAAATGTAAAGTTTTATTTAAACTATATAAATAGAAATAAAAGAAATAGAAATAAAAGAAATAGAAATATTAATGGTAATTAACCACTAAAAATTAAGTTAGCAGCTTAATATAGTATATTTCTTAATTGGAATTTTCTATTCAATTTTATCATTAACAGTGATATACCTCTATTTGGTTTCAATTAATAAATAAGGAGTTTTTTACTCTGTCTTTTAAGTCGAAATTAAATGCATGGATTGCTTCTTATTTAAGAAAAATTAATAATTTAATATTTTTTGAATGCAAATCAAATGTTTTAATAAACTATAATCCTAATATGTTCAATTTAATATTTTTTGATTTCATTCATGGTATAATCCAATTAAAAGAATAATAATAAAAAAAGAAGTTATTTTGAATCAAATAATTTTATTAGTTAGGGAAAATGTGGGGATAATAGGGAAAATTAAAGCAATTTCAACATCAAAAATTAAAAAAATGACAGTAATTAGGAAAAAATGTAAGGAAAATGGAATTCGAGGTAAATTTTTAGGATCAAATCCACATTCAAAGGGGGAACATTTTTCTCGGTCTAAATTTGATTTTTTTGATAATAAAGAAGAAATAATTATTAATAAATTTGAAATAAAAATGAATATAAAACAGATTGTTATAATAATTTTAATTATTTATATTAATGATTATTAATCTTTTTGATTGGAAGTCAAATATACTAAATATATTATATAAATTAATTACCTCATCAATAGATAGAAATATAAAGGAATAATCATACTACATCTACAAAGTGTCAATATCAAGCAGCAGCTTCAAATCCAAAGTGATGATTATTTGAAAAATGGTGGTTAATTAATCGAATAAAACAGATTAATAAAAAAATTGTTCCGATTAAAACGTGTAAACCATGGAATCCGGTTGCTATAAAAAAAGTAGATCCATAAACTCTATCTGCAATAGAAAAAGGAGCTTCATAATATTCATATCCTTGTAAAATAGAAAAGTAAAATCCTAATAAGATAGTAAAAAATAAACTTTGAGAAGTTTGAGAGAAGTTATTAGTTATTAAAGCGTGATGAGCTCATGTAACTGTTAATCCTGAAGAAATAAGAATAATAGTATTTAATAAAGGAATTTGGAAAGGATTAAATGCTTCAATACTTATTGGGGGTCATATAGTTCCAATTTCAATATTAGGGGCAAGACTACTATGAAAAAAAGCTCAAAAAAATGAAATAAAAAAAAAGATTTCAGAAATAATAAATAAAATTATTCCTCATCGTAAACCTTTAGACACTAAAATTGTATGTTTACCTTGGAAAGTTCCTTCTCGGCAAACATCACGTCATCATTGATATATAGTTATTAAAATAATAATATAACCTAAGATTAATAGATTTATACTAAAATTATGGAATCATTTAATTATTCCTGTGACTAAAGTTATTGTTCCAATAGCTCCTGTTAAGGGTCAAGGTCTATAATCTACTAAATGGTATGGGTGATTATGAAAATTATTTGACATTATTAATTAGTTTCTCTAGAATAAAGAGTTCTTAAAATTGAAATTACATAGGATTGAATAATAGCTACTGCTCTTTCTAATATAAGAAGAATAATTTGAACAATAATTAGAAAAATTAATAAGTAAGAACTTATAATATTTCCTGTATTACTTAAGAGAGTTAAAAGTAAATGACCTGCAATTATATTTGCAGTTAAACGAATAGCTAATGCTCCTGGTCGAATAATATTACTAATAGTTTCAATTAATACTATAAATGGTATAAGAATTCTAGGAGTTCCTTGGGGAATTATATGGATAAATATATGTTGAGAATTATTAATTCATCCAAATAATATAAATCTAATTCATAAAGATAAAGATAAAGTTAATGAAATTGAAAGATGTCTTGTTCTTGTAAAAATATAAGGGAATAAACCTAAAAAATTATTAAATAAAATAAAAGAAAAAAGCGAAATAAAAATAAATGTTGATCCTTTATTTTTATTAAAATTAATTAAAATTTTAAATTCATTATGTAATTTTAAAATAATAAATTTTCATATAATGAAATGACGATTGGGAATAAATCAGAAAGAAAAAGGGATAAATATGATTCCAATACAAGTTCTAATTCAATTAATAGATAAATTAAAAATATTAGTTGAAGGATCAAAAATAGAAAATAAGTTATTTATCATTTTCAAATAAAATTTTTTTTTGAATTATTTTTGTTAATATTATTAAAATAAAAATTATAATAAATATAATAATTTATAATATTAAATAAAATAAAAGTAATTAGAAAGAAAAAGAAAAAGAAAATTCAATTAATAGGTATTATTTGGGGAATAAAAGAATATTATTTATATAATAATTTCAGTTTGACATACTAATGTTATAATTTAACTAATTCTTTCATTAGAAGTAATTGCTAATTTACTATAAAATGGTTTAAGAGACCAGTACTTGCTTTCAGTCATCTAATGAAGAATAATTATTAATTCAATGAATAAAATTTTTTATTGAAATACTTTCAATAACAATAGGTATAAATCTATGATTAGCTCCACAAATTTCAGAACATTGACCAAAAAAAATTCCAGGTCGATTAATGAAAAAATTTGTTTGGTTTAAGCGTCCAGGATTAGCATCTACTTTTACTCCTAATGCTGGGATAGTTCAAGAGTGAATTACATCAGTAGCTGTCACTAAAATTCGAATTTGATTATTTATAGGGAGGATAATTCGATTATCAACATCTAAAAGACGAAAATTATTAATTGAATTAGGTTCATTAATTATATAAGAATCAAATTCAATATTATTAAAATCAGAATATTCATAACTTCAGTACCATTGATGGCCAATAGATTTTAAAGTAATTAATGGATTATTTAATTCATCTAATAAATATAATAAACGTAAAGATGGTAATGCAATAAAAATTAAGGTAATAGCGGGAAGAATAGTTCAAATTAATTCAATTATTTGACCTTCTAATAAAAATCGATTAACAAATTTATTAAAAAATAAATTAATTATTAAATATATTACAAGAATAGTAATTATTAATAAGATAACTAAAGTATGATCATGAAAGAAAATTATTTGTTCTATAAGAGGGGATGCTGCATTTTGGAGATTAAAATTAGATCAAGTTGCCATTTCTAAAAAAAGGAAATCCTTTATAAATGGGGTTTAAATCCATTACATATTATCTGCCTTATTAGAAAATTCTTATGATTGGTAATTTATTATATGAATGTTCAGCAGGAGGGAGATTTTGGTATCATTCAATAGCAGAAGGTATATTAAGAGAAAAAATAATTATACGTTGATTAATTATTGATTCTCAAACAATTATTATTATTATAATTGTGGCAATTAATGAAATATAAGATCCTAATGAAGAAATAATATTTCAAGATAAATAATTATCTGGATAATCAGAGTATCGTCGAGGTATACCTGCTAAACCTAAAAAGTGTTGAGGGAAAAAGGTTAAATTTACCCCAATAAATATAACAATAAATTGAATTTTTAAATAATAATTATTTAAAGTTAAACCTGTAAAAAGAGGGTATCAATGAACAAATCCACCTAAGATAGCAAATACTGCTCCCATAGATAAAACATAATGGAAATGAGCAACAACATAATAAGTATCATGAAGAATAATATCAATTGAAGAATTAGCTAAAATGACTCCTGTTAATCCTCCAACTGTAAAGAGGAAGACAAATCCTAATCTTCAGAGTATAGAAGGTCTATAATTAATTTGTGTACCATATAAAGTGGCTAGTCAACTAAAAATTTTAATACCTGTTGGGACTGCAATAATTATAGTAGCTGAGGTAAAGTAAGCTCGTGTATCAATATCTATTCCAACTGTAAATATATGATGAGCTCAAACAATAAATCCTAAAAGGCCAATTGCTATTATAGCATAAATTATTCCTAAAGATCCAAAAGTTTCCTTTTTTCCTCTTTCTTGAGAAATAATATGAGAAATTATACCAAATCCTGGTAGAATTAAAATATAAACTTCAGGGTGGCCAAAAAATCAAAATAAATGTTGGTAAAGAATAGGATCTCCTCCTCCAGCAGGGTCAAAAAAGGAAGTATTTAAATTACGATCAGTAAGTAATATTGTAATAGCTCCGGCTAATACAGGTAATGATAATAAAAGAAGTAAGGCTGTAATTCCTACTGCTCAGACAAATAAAGGCATTTGATCAAATGATATATTATTAATACGTATATTAATAATAGTAGTAATAAAATTAATAGCTCCTAGAACGGAAGAAATTCCAGCTAAATGTAAAGAAAAAATAGCTAAATCTACAGAGGATCCTCCATGAGCAATATTAGATGAAAGTGGGGGGTACACAGTTCATCCTGTTCCTGCTCCGGTTTCGACAATTCTTCTTCTAATTAAAAGAGTAAGGGAGGGGGGAAGAAGTCAAAATCTTATGTTATTTATTCGGGGGAAAGCTATATCAGGAGCTCCTAATATTAAAGGCACTAATCAATTTCCAAAACCTCCAATTATAATAGGTATTACTATAAAAAAAATTATAATAAAAGCATGAGCTGTAACAATAGTATTATAAATTTGATCATCACCAATTAAAGATCCTGGGTTACCTAATTCTGTTCGAATTAATAAACTTAAGGAAGTACCTACTATACCTGCTCTAAGTCCTACATAAAGAAAAAAGGTACCAATATCCTTATGATTAGTTGAATAAAGTCATTTTCGCTAAATAAAATGGCTGAGTTTAAGCGATAAATTGTAAATTTATTAACGAGAAATTTCTCTTTTATTAGTCTTATATTCATTAATGATATAAAATTGCAAATTTTAAGGTGTAAATTATACTAAGGCTTAAAGAATTTCTTTATAAATAATTTTGAAGACTATTAGTTTAATTTAACTTAAAACCTTATATAAATATAAAAGTATTAAGAATTAAACCTGAAAAGGAAATTATTGAAAAAAAACTAATAAAAATAAAAAAATTATTTTTAATATTAAATTTAAATCATTTTAATTTAAAAGAATTTAATATAAGAGAGATATAAATAATACGAATATAAAAAAATAGTATAATAAGACTAGATATTATAAAAATAAAAGAAATAAAAAATATTTTATTATTAATTAAAAAATTAATAATAATTCATTTAGAAAAAAATCCTAGGAAGGGGGGTAATCCTCCTAAGGAAAAAAAATTGATTAATAAGGAAATTTTAATAAATAAGGTTAAATTAAAGTTAATAATTTGATTAATAAAAAAAATATTAGTTAAGTAAAATAATAAACATATAATTGAATTTATAAATACATATAAAGAAAAATATAAAATTCATATATTTTCTCTAATTATTAGGGCTCTTATTAGTCATCCTAAATTGTTAATAGATGAGAATGCTATTAATTTACGAAGAGAAGTTTGGTTAAATCCTCTGATAGCACCAATTAAAGTATTAAAAATTATAATAATTATAATAAAATTATTATTTATATAATAGGATAAAATAATTATGGGGGAAATTTTTTGTCATGTTATTAAAATAAAGCAATTTAATCAAGTTAGACCTTCTATAATATTGGGGAATCAAAAATGGAAAGGGAAAGAACCTATTTTTATTATTAAAGAAGAATTAATTATAATTGAAAGAAAATTATTAATTTCAAAATTTTTTAAAAATATTATTTTTAATAAAATAGAAAATAAAAAATTGATAGAGGCAATTGATTGGGTAAGAAAATATTTTAAAGAAGCTTCAGTTTGGAGGAGATTTTTTCTAGAAGAAATTAGGGGGATAAAGCTTAATAAATTAATTTCTAATCCAATTCAACATCCTAATCAAGAATTTGATGAAATAGAAATTAATGTTCTAAAGAATAAAATAAAAGAAAAAAATATTTTGTTAGAATTAAAAAAAAAAATTTAAAATAAATATATATATATTATAAAGAAATTCAAATTCTTTAAGGTGTATTTTAGTGTAAGATGCACAATAATTTTTGATATTATTAGATTTAGTTTGATTCTAAAAAATATAATAAAGGTAAAAATTTACATTATTTACTCTATCAGAGTAATCCTTTTATCAGGCACTTTATTAAGAAAAAGACATTCTTTATATTTGAGGTATGAACCCAAAAGCTTAACTTAGCTTATTCTTAA